TCAATTGGTCTACAATGTCATTGTAGAGAATCCCTGCTTTGTTTTCCATATCTTTATTTCCTCCATTGATATACACAAATATCTTGTCATTTCTCCTTTTTGGTCTCATATAATAATATAATTATATTAAAAATAGTAAAAGACTTCTATTATATTTCTATTATATAAAGTATGAAATAAAGTATGAAATAAATATGAGACTCCGTAAAAAAAAATATTTTTCGAGAATTTCTGGCATAAAGGGGCGTATTTGTTTCTTTTAAGATTAAGAAAAGTAATATCTATTTTGCACATTTCAAGTTGTACATTTCAACTTGAATTAGGGATTCCGCGTACAAATACAAGCAGTCGGTCATTAAGTACATATACACATCTGGGTATATATGTATTATCATTATGTATTAGAAATAATAAAGAAAGAGGAGAATTTAAAATGCGAGATCTAAAAACATATCTCTCCGTGGCACCGGTAGTAAGTACTCTATGGTTCGGGTCTTTAGCAGGTTTATTGATAGAGATCAATCGTTTTTTTCCGGATGCGTTGATATTCCCCTTTTTTTCATTCTAGTTATTGATATGGGAGAGGGGGAAGAGGATTAGAGATACAATCAAATATCTGTAACTAATCCCTTCCCTTTTTTTTAGAATATACGTTAGAAAAACAAATAAAGGGATTCCTCCTCGGTGAAACTAGTAACTCAGGCCAGGTTTAAATTTAAATGAAATTAATAAAAAATAGAGTGAAATGTGATGGTTGGGGCAATAATATCATACAAGATACTTAAATGAAAATTAAATGCTGTACGGCAATTTTAAATTATAAATCTAGTAATATAGTTAGAAATCATTATATTACTTATAATTAATAATTAATATATTGTTATTATTACTATATTCATTTATATTGATTTATTGCAACGAAATCTTTCTTTCATAATTAGATTTCGAGTTACCTGTTTCTTTTTTTTTTCGTTCCTTTCTTCTTCCTCGTTTCGGATCGGAAAATTAAAGAATTGAATGAATCAAAAATCAAAGGAGGCTCATGGCCAAGGGTAAAGATGTCCGAGTAACGGTGATTTTGGAATGTACCAGTTGTGTTCGAAATCGTGTTAATAAGGAATCAATGGGCATTTCTAGATATATTACTCAAAAGAATCGACATAATACGCCTAGTCGATTGGAATTGAGAAAATTCTGTCCCTGTTGTTACAAACATACGATTCACGGGGAGATAAAGAAATAGATCTAACCGGCCGCTCGTGTGTCAGTCTTCCGTTACAAGGAAGATGAAAAATGACATATTAGATATATCTAATATCCATTGATTTAAATATAAACAAACCAAATCCTATTTCGATCGGATCAACCGTGATGGAGAATTAAGAAATAGGATCTTTAGGATAAGGAATAAACAAACCATGGATAAATCCAAGCGAATCTTTCTTAAATCCAAGCGATCTTTTCGTAGGCGTTTGCCTCCGATCCAATCGGGGGATCGAATTGATTATAGAAACATGAGTTTAATTAGTCGATTTATTAGCGAACAAGGAAAAATATTATCTAGACGGGTGAATCGATTGACCTTAAAACAACAACGATTAATTACTATTGCTATAAAACAAGCTCGTATTTTATCTCCGTTACCTTTTCTTAATAATGAGAAACAATTTGAAAGAAGCGAGTCAACCGCTAGAACTACTGGTCTTAGAACCAGAAAAAAAATAGGCTGACTCTTGAATTGAATCAAAAAAAAATTACAATCCAAACTCAAATGCGGATTGACGCTTTTTTTTTCTAAAAATAGGAAATCCAGATTTGATTGTCGTTCGAAAAAAAAAATTGGGGAAGAAGAAGAAATATTTTTTATTGAACGTGTTTCTTCATTTTCATTTTGACGACTTTTTCATATTTTATTATACTAATTTCTACTCTACCTTCCCAGAGTTCATTTTCCAGGGAACTCCATTTAAACCATTCCAACGGATTCCTTCCACTCTCTTTATTTTATGATCTCATTGGAAATCATATAAAGACAACTCCTATTTAATATAGCTATTTGTGCAAGTATTTTACGATTAAGAAGCAACTGTTTCTTGTACAGATTGTGTATTAATTTACTATAACTAAAGTATACTTTGTTGTCTCTAATTACTGCATTTATACGAGTGATCCACAAACGACGAAAATCTCTCTTTTGTCTACCCCTATCCCGATGAGCCGAAACCAAAGCTCTTATTTTCTGTTGAGTAATAGTCCGCGTAAGTCTTGAATGAGCCCCTCGAAAAGTTGATGCAAATAAACGAATTTTTGTTCTACGTCTTCGAGCTATATACCCTCGTTTAATTCTGGTCATTGAATAAATGAAACTTTGATGAATAACTAATTGATTTCCTTTCTTTCAGTTATTCCCTTCCCGTGTCCTAGTCTATTAATAACAAAACGGATTCTTCCAATGTATAAAATACAAATTCCAATGGCTTTTGCTACTCTAACCTTCCCGACCACGATTTTTTTCTAGGCATTTCCCCTCGAAAATAAAAATTGTATTGATACTAGGTAAAACACATAGTAAATAAAAAAGTAATAAATATAAATGGATTATAGTGGGTTCCATCGTTTCTATGGTTACTTCTTAAACGGCGAGGTCCTCTCTATACACCGGAGCCCTTCCCTCATTTAATCAATGTTATTGTTAACTTGTACAGTTCACACTCTTTGGCTCTACCCATAATTATCTAGTACTAGGTCTTTCACAACGAGATCTACTTATACAGTAACGGTATTTAATTATGAAGATTAGCTGAGTAGCTGACCCTGTTAGTCCGTTCTTGCAAGAATAAGGCCTAAAATTTTTACTTTTTAAAATAAGATTTCCCCTGCTTAATGAATACCATTTGATATCAATGGGGAATTCTTTCTCATCTTAAATTTAAAATTGAGCTGATTGGATTTGCACCAACGGGAACCATACATTTGATACCCCAATCGAAGGATAGATCTTTTTTTTTTAGATATTTAATATTTAATGGAGTTCGTCCATTCTATCCTACTCACAGGTACGGATCGGTGATACTGGATCAATTGTTTTCTTTCTTTTGTCCTAGTCCCTGGTCTGAACGAGTCGCACATACACCCTAGTACATGTTCCTCGTCGCTGAGGACATCCTCCAAGAGCGGGGGATTTCGTGACATTTCTGATTGGCTGTCTTGTGTTTCTAATAAGTTGTTTAATAGTTGGCATGTTGAATCATATATATAATGGGCTGGTTTAGATCGACCTTAACCGGATGCTTAGGAATTCTTTTTTTCTATATTTTTAATTTCGATATTAAGAAATTAGATTAATAAATAGAATATTAAATCCGGTAAGAAAATAAAATCCCCAATCACGAATTCGTGTGAAATCCTTGTTCTTTTTCTTTGTTATTCAGTCGCTACAAGATCAACAATTCCATGAGCTTGGGCTTCTGTTGCTGACATAAAAACATCTCTTTCCATGTCTTCGGATACAACCCATAAGGGTTTGCCTGTCCTTTGTGCATAAACCCTTGTGATGGTTTCGCGTAGCTTCAGCAGTTCTTCCGCTTCCAGGATAAATTCTCCCGTCTGTGCCTCATAAAAAGAACTAGCAGGTTGATGGATCATTACCCTGATGATATAATGATATAACATAAAAATGTTTCTTCTATCTCGCATGATGAAAGTGAAAGGTGAGGAGATAAAGAATAATAAAAAAAAGATATAATTGAACAACCGTACAGGCATCTTTTGCGCATTGCATACGGCTCTATAATGGAATTCACTTTTTTTACCTTACTTACATCGAAGAAATATAAAAAAAATTATAGGGTCTATCAGACTCAGGTTGGTAAATGATCCAATAACCACCCTTCCTTTTGTAGTAGTTCAAAAATACTATAAAAATACTATGATGGTTCCGTTGCTTTATATATTTATTTCGTCTGTTATTTAGCAATCCCAAAGTTTCTTTTTTTTTATTTGAAAATAAATTTTATTTTCAAATAAAAAAAGATTTATTTTCTTTCATATTCTTTCATAACATAAATATTGTTAAGATTAAGAGCCCCCGGTGTGAAAATAAAAAAGTTTGTGACGCTGAAATAGGCCTCCCGATAGATTGGCTAAAATCGAAAATACCTTTTATCTCATACTACTCTTTCGATACATAATCTAAGGGTTTTAAAAAAATTTCTCATATCGAATTCGAAGTGCCATGCTATTATTACTTAATATTCATATTTCATATAGTGTGAAGGCATAGTTTTCTTTTTTCTCTCAAATCAAATAAAAAACTCATTGGCGCCGAGCGTGAGGGAATGCTAGACGTTTGGTAATTTCCCCTCCGACAAGAATAAAAGATCCCATCGAAGCGGCTAATCCCATGCATACTGTCTGTATATCTGGTCGCACAAATTGCATAGTATCATAAATAGCTACTCCGGGTATTACCCATCCGCCAGGAGAGTTTATAAACAAATACAGATCTTTGGTATCATCCTCTATGCTGAGATATACCATAAGACCAATAAGTTGATTCGAGATCTCGCTATCAACCCCCTGGCCTAAAAAAAGTAATCTTTCTCGATAAAGTCGGTTGATTGGGATAAAATAGTATCCCTTAGAAACCGTACATGCACCTTTTGATGCATACGGTTCAACAAAAATAATGAAAAAAAGGAATCAATGTGTAGATTCTAGCTTTTTTTTTCATAACAGGTTTTTTTTTAACTTATAAAAAGGGACTTTTCTTTCATTTTTCAAGAAAGATGAGTTTTGGCCTGTTTATCTAAAAAAAAATTACTAAACTTATCTGACTAACTTCTCATTGATGTATTGTTTCATCGAGATATAATCTAAATCGCGATGTAATTTTCTTGTTGCTGACTGGGCTTCTTCAATTTTTTTAGGTTTATGCTCTACTCCGAGTAAAGATCCGCCCGATTTGGATTTGCACATATAGGACAAATGCCCCAATACCACGTCCTTTTTCTACGACTTCCCCCCCTTTTTTTTTCAATTTATTTCACGTCTTCCAACAAATATTCAACGCATTCATCATATTACTCGATTGATTAATAGTTTGAGATCACTTCTATTTAGTATTTCTATTTAGAAATATATAAATAAATAGAAATAACTAAAATATGCTATTAAGTCGTAATCCTAACTATATTTATTACCAATTGGTTTTCTTTCTAAACGGAGCCTGGATACTTCATTTGATTGGTCTAACCAAGCCAACCATAAATTATTCTAATTGATAATATTAATCCGTATACCCTCCCTAAAAAATGGATCTAATTGCACTTCACGCTCCAAATTTTTGATAATTGAATCAATCTTTCTTGGGCGAAAGAGGGGATATCTCGATCGGGGAAGAGAACGGGGAAATACCATATGCCCAATATATCTGACAAGTCGCACTATACGTCAATCCACAATGCATCTTCCTCTCCAGGACTTCGAAAAGGTACTCTTGGAACACCAATAGGCATTAAATAAAAGAAAATTTAAGTACTATATCTCACTTTGATGTGAAAGCGTAACAGTGGGTTTAGTGGCCTAATATAATACTATTGATTTTATATCCTATTTTATTATCCTATTTTATCCCTAGATTGACTAAGTTCATAAAAAAAGAAGACAAAATGAATAAAGGAAAATTCTTACAAATAAGTCCTTTGAATGATGAACAAATATATATACATTCACTCATATAAAATGGTACCAACCCCCTTACCATTGCGTATTGATACTTATCGGGTGTAGAATAGATCTGCTTCTTTTTGTTCCTACGAACAAAATAGTTTCGTTATTACTAAAAAGTAATTATTACGAAAAGCATCAAACAAATATTAATCCTTTCCCCAAGAGAATCCCCTAAAAAAGGGGTCCATAGCATAGTTTTCTCCAATGCAATAAAGTTACATTGTGTCTATTTTTCGTTGATAAAGGGGTATTTCCATGGGTTTGCCTTGGTATCGTGTTCATACCGTCGTATTGAATGATCCCGGTCGTTTGATTTCTGTCCATATAATGCATACAGCTCTGGTTGCTGGTTGGGCCGGTTCGATGGCTCTATACGAATTAGCCGTTTTTGATCCCTCTGACCCTGTTCTTGATCCAATGTGGAGACAGGGTATGTTCGTTATACCCTTCATGACTCGTTTAGGAATAACGAATTCATGGGGCGGTTGGAGTATTACAGGGGGGACTGTAACGAATCCGGGTATTTGGAGTTATGAAGGTGTGGCCGGGGCACATATTGTGTTTTCTGGCTTGTGTTTTTTGGCAGCTATCTGGCATTGGGTGTATTGGGATCTAGAAATATTTACTGATGAACGTACAGGAAAACCCTCTTTGGATTTGCCTAAGATCTTTGGAATTCATTTATTTCTCTCAGGGGTGGCTTGCTTTGGTTTTGGTGCATTTCATGTAACAGGATTGTATGGTCCTGGAATATGGGTGTCCGATCCTTATGGACTAACCGGAAGGGTACAAGCCGTAAATCCAGCGTGGGGTGTGGAGGGTTTTGATCCTTTTGTTCCGGGAGGAATAGCTTCTCATCATATTGCAGCAGGGACCTTAGGCATATTGGCAGGTCTATTCCATCTTAGTGTTCGTCCACCCCAACGTCTATACAAAGGATTACGTATGGGAAATATTGAAACCGTACTTTCCAGTAGTATTGCCGCTGTCTTTTTTGCAGCTTTTGTAGTTGCTGGAACTATGTGGTATGGTTCAGCAACTACCCCGATTGAATTGTTTGGTCCCACGCGCTATCAATGGGATCAAGGATACTTCCAACAAGAAATATATCGAAGAATTGGTGCTGGCTTAGCCGAAAATCAAAGTTTATCCGAAGCTTGGTCTAAAATTCCTGAAAAACTAGCTTTTTATGATTACATCGGCAATAATCCGGCAAAAGGTGGATTATTCAGAGCGGGCTCCATGGACAACGGGGATGGAATAGCCGTTGGGTGGTTAGGACATCCTATCTTTAGAGATAAAGAGGGGCGTGAACTTTTTGTACGTCGTATGCCGACGTTTTTTGAAACATTTCCGGTTGTTTTGGTCGACGGGGACGGAATTGTTAGAGCTGATGTTCCTTTTAGAAGGGCAGAATCAAAATATAGTGTCGAACAAGTAGGTGTAACTGTTGAGTTCTATGGCGGCGAACTGAACGGAGTCAGTTATAGCGATCCTGCTACTGTGAAAAAATATGCTAGACGTGCTCAATTGGGTGAAATTTTTGAATTAGATCGTGCTACTTTGAAATCCGATGGTGTTTTTCGTAGCAGTCCAAGAGGTTGGTTTACCTTTGGGCATGCTTCGTTTGCTTTGCTCTTCTTCTTCGGACACATTTGGCATGGTGCTAGAACCCTGTTTAGAGATGTTTTTGCTGGTATTGATCCAGATTTAGATGCTCAAGTGGAATTTGGAGCATTCCAAAAACTTGGAGATCCAACTACAAGAAGA